CAACTGTCTCTTGTACAGATCATTTATTAATCTACTATAACTATAGCATACCCCCCTTTCACGAATTGCTGCATTTATTCGAGTGATCCACAAACGACGAAAATTTATTTTTTGCCTATCCCTATCCCGATGAGCCGAAACCAAAGCTCTTATTTTTTGTTGAGTAATAGTTCGAGTAAGTCTTGAATGAGCCCCCCGAAAGCTTGATGCAAATAAACGAATTTTTGTTCTACGTCTCCGAGCGATATATCCCCGTCTAATTCTGGTCATTGAATAAATGAAACTTTAACGAATAACTAATAGATTTCCTTTCTTTCAGTTATTCTTTTGCCCCTTTCCTAGTATATTAATAACAAAACGGATTTTTCCAATGTATAAACTAAAAATTCCAATGGCTTTGGCTACTATAACCTTCCCAACCACGATTTTTTATTTTTTCTAGGCATTTCACCTCGAAATACGAAATTGTACTTAAAAAATAGCAATGATAAAGAAATAGTGGATTCCATCGTTTCTATGGTTACTTCTTAAACGGTGAGGTCTTCTCTATACACCGGAGCCTTTACTTCATTTAATCAATGTTATTGCTAACTTGTATAGTTCACATTCTTCGGCTCTACCCATGAATTATCCAGTAATAGGTCTTTCACAACGAGCTCTACCTATACAGTAACGGTATTTAATTATGAAAGTTGGCTGGGTAGCTGACCCTGTTAGTCCGTTCTTGCAAGAGGCGTCTAGGTTAACTAAGATTTCCTCCGCTTAATGGATAACCATTTGCTACCAATGGAGAATTGCTTCTCATCTTGAATTGAGGTGAGTGGTTTTACACCAATAGAAACCATAAATTTCATACACAATAAAAGGGATATGATCCATTTTCTTATTTTTAGATAGTAAATGTAGTTCGTTTTTCCCTTCTATCCTATTTGATCATTGATATTTGAACATTGTCCTCTTTCCTTTGTTCTAGTTCATGATCTGAACGAGTCGCACATACACCCTAGTACATGTTCCTCGACGCTGAGGGCATCCCCGAAGCGCGGGGGATTTTGTGACATTTCTAATTGGCTGTCTTGTATTTCTAATAAGTTGTTTAATCGTTGGCATGTTGAATCATATACATAATGGACTGGTTTAGATCGATCCTAACCGGATGATTATGAATTACAATTACAATAGTAAATAAAAATCATAGAATATTAAACTCGGCAGGGTGAATTTTAAATCACGACTTGACGTGAAATTGAAATAAAGGCTATTCTCATTCAACCGCTACAAGATCAACAATTCCATAAGCTTGGGCTTCTGTTGCTGACATAAAAACATCTCTTTCCATGTCTTCGGATACAACCCATAAAGGTTTGCCCGTTCTTTGTACATAAACCCTTGTCAGGGTTTCACGTAGTTTCAGCAGTTCTCCCACTTCCAGGATGAATTCTCCCGTTGCTACTTCAGAAAAAGAACCAGCGGGTTGATGGATCATTACCCTGATGATATAAGATAATAAAAAGTTTCTCTATTTCGCACGATGAGGGGAAGATAAAAGAAAGATAAAAGAATAACAAGAAAAAAGATAGAATCGAACAACCGTACGGGCATTATGCATTGCATACGGCTCTACAATAAAATTGACCCTTACCTTCAAAAAATAGGATCGATTAGACCCCGATCGGTAAATGATCAACTTACCACCCTTCCTTTCGGAGGAATTCAAAAATACTATGATGGCTCCGTTGCTTTATATATTTATTATATTTTTTTGTCTGTGATTTGTCTGTCATTCAGCAATCCCAAAGTTGCTTTTTTGATCAAATAAACTAATGAAAAAAGAAAAGTGTTTTTTTTTCGCTCTATACTATAAATATTGTTAAGAGACCTCTGGTGTGAAAAAAAGTTTGTGACGCTGAACTGGACTTCCGATAATAAAATAGGAAATACCTTTTTCTCATATTACTCTCTCGATACATAATCTAATGTTTTGAAAACAGAATTTCTTATATCGAATTCAAAGTGCCATGCTATTATTACTTAATATTCATATTTCATATGGCGAAGGCATAGTCTTCTTTTTTCTCTCAAATAAAAGCCTCATTGGCGCCAAGCGTGAGGGAATGCTAGACGTTTGGTAATTTCTCCTCCTACCAGGATAAAAGATCCCATTGAAGCGGCTGATCCCATGCATATTGTATGTACATCTGGTTGCACAAATTGCATAGTATCATAAAGAGCGACCCCCGGTATTACCCATCCGCCAGGAGAGTTTATAAACAAATACAGATCTTTGGTATCATCCTCGATACTGAGATATATCATAAGACCAATAAGTTGATTTGAGATCTCACTATCAACCTCTTGACCTAAAAAAAGTAATCTTTCTCGATAAAGTCGGTTGATTAGGGTCAAATTGTATCCCCTCGAAACCGTACAGGCGCCTTTTGACGCATACGGTTCAAAAAAAATCAATGTGTAGATTCCAATACTTTTTCTTTTTTCATAG